TCTATTCATTGATAAGAAAAAGAGAAAACGTGGGCGATCATTGGATTGATGATAATCCAATAGAATTCTGGTTCGCGAACAGTGATTCGATTAGTGATAAAGAAAGAGACTTCTTGGTTCAGTTCTCCATCTCCACCTTAACGGCAGAAAAAAGTATTGATCAAATTCTATTGAGTCTGACTCATAGCGATCATTTATCAAAGAATGACTCTGCTTATCAAATGATTGAACAACCGGGAGCAATTTACTTACGATACTTAGTTGACATTCATCAAAAGTATCTAATGAATTATGAGTTCAATACATCCTGTTTAGCAGAAAGGCGGATATTCCTTGCTAATTATCAGACAATCACTTATTCACAAACTTCGTGTGGGGCTAATAGTTTTCATTTCCCGTCTCATGGAAAACCCTTTTCGCTCCGCTTAGCCTTATCCCCCTCTAGGGGTATTTTAGTGATAGGTTCTATAGGAAGCGGACGATCCTATTTGGTCAAATACCTAACGACAAACTCCTATCTTCCTTTCATTACAGTATTTCTGAACAAGTTCCCGGATAGCAAGCCTAGGGAGTTGGTTCTTGATGAGGAGGATGAGAGTGACTATGATGTTAGTGACTCTATTGATGCTAGTGACTCTATTGATGCTAGTGACGATATTGATACTAGTGACCTTGATAGGGAGTTGCGGCGTATAGAGTGGCTAGCTGAGGATGTGATGAATGAGTTCACCAATATTGAACTGCTGGCGGAAGTAGACCGATTTTTTATCACCCTTCACTTCGAATTAGCAAAAGCAATGTCTCCTTGCATAATATGGATTCCAGACATTCATGATCTGGATATGAATGAGTCGAAGGACTTATCCCTCGGTCTATTAGTGAACTATCTCTCCAGGGATTGTGAAAGATGTTCTACTAGAAATATTCTTGTTATTGCTTCGACTCATATTCCCCAAAAAGTGGATCCCGCTCTAATAGCCCCGAATCAATTCAATACATGTATTAAGATACGAAGGCTTCTTATTCCACAACAACGAAAGCGCTTTTTCACTCTTTCATATACTAGGGGATTTCACTTGGAAAAGAAAATGTTCCATACTAATCGATTCGGGTCCACAGCCATGGGTTCCAATGCACGAGATCTTGTAGCACTTGCCAATGAGGCCCTATCAATTAGTATTACACAGAAGAAATCAATTCTAGACACTAATACAATTAGATCTGCTCTTCATAGACAAACTTGGGATTTGCGAGCCCATGTAATACCGGTTCAGGATCACGGGATCCTTTTCTATCAGATAGGAAGGGCTGTTGTGCAAAAAGTACTTCTAGGAAATTGCCTCCTAGATCCTATATCTATCTATATAAAGAAGCAATTGTGTGAAGAAGGGGATCCTTATTTGTACAAATGGTACTTCGAACTTGGAACGAGCATGAAGAAATTAACGATACTTCTTTATCTTTTGAGTTGTTCTGCCGGATCGGTCGCTCAAGACCTTTGGTCTCTACCCGGACCCGATGAAAAAAATAGGATCACTTCTTATCGGTTCGTTGAGAATGATTCTGATCTAGTTCATGGCCTAGTAGAAATAGAAGGCGCTCTGATGGCATCCTCGCGGACAGAAAGAGATTGCAGTCGGTTTGATAATGATCGAGTGAAATTCCTTCTTCGGCCCGAACCAAGGAATCCCTTATATATGATGCAAAATGGATCTTATTCTATCGTTGATCATCAATTTCTCTATCAAAAATACGAATCGGAGTTTGAAGAAGGGGAAATAGAGGAGGGTTTCTTCGATCACATAGACTGGGCTCCTAGAATATGGCGCCCTTGGGAATTTCTATTTGATTGTATCGAAAGGCCCAATGAATTGGGATTTCCCTATTGGGCCGGTCGGGGGATCCTTTATGATGAAAAGGATGAGCTTCAAGAGGAGGATCAGCTTCAAGAGGAGGATGAGCCTCAAGAGGGGGATTCGGAGTTCTTGCAGAGTGAAACCATGCAGTACCCGCCACGAGCTAGATTTTCCAAAGAACAAGGCTTTTTTCGAATAAGCCAATTCATTTGGGACCCCCCGGATCCACTCTTTTCCCTATTCAAAGATGAGCCCTTTGTCTCTGTCTTTTCACATCGAGAATTCTTTGCAGATGAAGATGAAGAGATGTTAAAGGGGCTTCTTATTCTTACTGCCAAAATGGATCCTCTTCCATCTCTATCTAAACGCTGGTTTCTCAAGAATAGGAAAAAAAAGCACTTCGAATTCTTGATTCATCGCCAGAGATGGCTTAGAACCAATAGTTCATTATCTAATGGATTTTCCCGTTCTAATATTCGATCCGAGAGTTATCAGTATTTATCAAATCTGTTCCTATCTCACGGAAGGCTATTGGATCAAATGGCAAAGACATTGTTGAGAAAAAGATGGCTTTTCTCGGATGAAATGAAAATTGGATTCATGTAACAGGAGAAGGGTTTCCCATTACTTAGCCGGAAAGATAT